GCACTCATCCATAAACCGGTGACGGGTACAAATAGCATAAAGAAATGTAACCAACGTTTATTGGAAAAAGCAACACCAAAGATTTGGGACCAAAAGCGGTTAGCAGTGACCATTGAATAAGTTTCTTCCGCTTGAGTTGGGTTAAAAGCTCGGAAGGTATTTGCACCATCACCATCTTCAAATAGAGTATTTTCTACAGTAGCCCCATGAATAGCGCATAGCAGAGCCGCACCTAATACTCCGGCAACTCCCATCATATGAAAGGGGTTCAACGTCCAATTATGAAATCCTTGGAAGAAAAGGATGAATCGAAATATAGCTGCTACGCCAAAACTTGGTGCAAAGAACCAACCAGATTGTCCCAGTGGATAAATAAGGAATACGGAAACAAAAACAGCGATTGGACCAGAGAATGAAATTGCATTATAAGGCCGCAATTGAACAGACCGAGCAAGTTCAAATTGGCGTAACATGAAACCTATTAGTGCAAAAGCCCCATGGAGAGCGACAAAAGTCCACAGACCGCCTAATTGACACCAACGGGTAAAATCTCCTTGTGCTTCCGGTCCCCATAGTAGCAACAAAGAGTGTGCTAAACTATTGGCAGGGGTGGAAACCGCCGCCGTTAAGAAATTGCAACCTTCCAAATAGGAACTAGCCAATCCATGGGTATACCAAGAAGTTACAAAAGTAGTCCCTGTAAACCAACCCCCTAAAGCGAAATAAGCACAAGGAAAGAGCAATAGGCCGGACCATCCTACAAAAACGAAACGGTCCCTTCGTAACCAGTCGTCCATAATATCAAATAGATCATTTTCTTCTTTAGTAACTCTACCAAGGGCTATAGTCATAGTGATCCTCCTATTCAATTACTTTAACCATTTCCGAGCATCTCATATTACTTCCAAGGCATATGATAGTTTGATTATCTGTGGACGATTTCTTTCTCGTTCAATGCCCTTTTTCAATGGTCTCGAAGATAGAAATTTTGCATTTTTATCTATGGGGTCACAACTGAAGTCGTGGTAAATCCATGAATTTCATTAGATTCATTTTTCTTATACTATAGAAATAAAGAAATAAACATTTAAATTCAGCATTATTCTATGATTCCTATTTCAAAGCCTATCTTTTAAGGGAAAAATAACCCCTCTTTTCTCATTCGCTCTCTATTGCATGGGTGGAAGAACAAAAATAGGATTCTGAAAAAAAAAGAAAGATATTGAAAAGAAAAATTGACTTTCGAAATCCATTTTTATGTGTAACGGAAAAGAGTTGTGATTTCTTCTTATTCCTATAGAACCTCTAGTAACAAGAATATGAAATCTTAAATAGCGAAAAATTCTTGCCTTGCGCGGTCTAAGTCTAAGGAAATAAAAAAAATCCGCTTATACAACAATTTCATCCACATCGAATTTATATATCAGAATAGCGGATAGAGGCATCATTCAAGGGGTCAGGTCTACTTACTTTATCTTTCTTTCCAATTTTATGGTGGGTTTGATAAGAATTTTTTTCTATAACCTGCTTGTTTTATTCTAACAAGTCCTATACGGAAATGCCCGCTGAAGAGAAAATATATCTGATTGTGTCTCAGCCTATATCGAATTTTAGAAAGAAGAAACAAGAATTTTCCTCTTTTTTTTATTAACATTAAGAAAAACGAATATAACTAAAATGGAATTGGCAATATAATTTTTATGCACTTTGGAAATGAAAAAAGGAAGGATTTTTTGTAATCGTTATTTCTTGCCTCTGTCATATCACGAAAACCTTTCGATTTGGAACGGGGAGAGATGGCTGAGTGGACTAAAGCGGCGGATTGCTAATCCGTTGTACAATTTTTTTGTACCGAGGGTTCGAATCCCTCTCTTTCCGCCCCCTCGGATCGTTTGGGACTTTCAAATTGTAAGGAATTCTAACCCCCGGATTTTCTCATAGATAAATGTAGGAAAAAAATCCAATTTGTAAGAAAAAATTTCCAAAAATTTTGGATTTTTACTCCTCACGTCCAGGATTACGTCCTGGGTCATTAGATAAGAATCCAAAGATAAAGAGGGAAACAAAGAATATCACTACTGTATAAACAAAGAGTTTGAGAGTAAGCATTACATAATCTCCAAGATTTTTTTTTAAGGAATAGATTACCCGTTTTTCCTTACCGCACAGATCCACTAGGATGGTTTTTTTTATTTTGACACCTAAAAAATGCAAAAATCAATTCTAAAAAAAAAATTGCAAGAATTGCTTTAAAATAAGCAGTCTTATCAATATCAAAAATTAGTTTAAGTATTTAAAAGTATTGTTTGTGTGGGTACCTAAAGGTACCTGCTCAACGTAGGTGCAGGGGGTAGAAAGGCCGATCCAAATTTGCAGCTATACATTCAATGTAGAAGAATTTGAATTTTAGAATAGAAAGTTCATAATATAAGACTTCTTGGCTCTTCTACATTTTTTCATTTTTTGGAATGAATACATCATTCAGTTTGGCAGACAGAACAGAATAGTAAAGATTTCATCGAAAACTTACAGCAGCTTGCCAAACAAACGCTAATAGAAAAAAGAGTACAGGTATGACAGGCATAACATCCACGATTGGGTTGAAAATGGCATAAGCTTCGGGTAATTTGGCTAAGAAAAAACTAGTCGGATAAAGACCAGAATTAAAACAAATAGAGGTTAAACTAAGTATATTAGACATAACAAGCATTTCGTTCTTGTAGAGTAGATAATTAAATTTTGATTGAGTTATTTTTCTAAGGGAAAAAGGAAAAGAAAAGGTGGATTCAAAACCCTTTTTTCTTCAGACTTTCCCAAACACAAAATACCTCCTTGTATTCGCATTCTCAAATGAGAATGGAAGAAATTCGACTTTCATATAATATCTTAATAGAATTCCCTGTAATGATCAATGCATTTTTTGGATTCTATATTATCCGCATGTTTAGAATCCTAGCAAGAAAATATCCCTCATTTTTTAGATAATTGAAGTGGGATTGACGAATAATATATAATAAAAATACTGTTTATTAGTGTCGTATAAAACGAAATGGGGCGTGGCCAAGTGGTAAGGCAGCGGGTTTTGGTCCCGTTATTCGGAGGTTCGAATCCTTCCGTCCCAGACTTTTTTTCATGAAACGAAAGATAGAATCATATTGTGTCCTGCACGACACAAAAGCTTATTAAAGAGAATAATTATTTCTTATGAACTCTTAGATTAGATGCATTTCTAAGGATTGTTTTTCTTTCTCAGAAAACAAAATCAAGTGTCAAGTCCAGTCAAATTGAATATTTTTTTTTTTTTTTTCATTAAAAATTTGGGTCTGTCAGGCACATTCAGGATATGCTCCTACTACTCATTACTCATATGTGTATGTGTTTTGAAATAAGAACTTGTTAGATAAACTTTATGCTCCATATCCATGAAATGGGAATTCTTACAGGATACGTTTGACACCTAATGTGAAGAAAAAGGGGGTATCCATTCTACGGATAGAGACTCGATTTTTCTATTTTAGGCATTATCTGATTTGCAAATATCCATTTCTAAATCAATGGAATGTGAGGATTAGAGATAAATTCATATATTCTGTCTACTCGACTTTGGAATTGATTGAAAACAAAAATTTATGAGGTAAAACACTGGATAAAAAATCAGACTTATCCCTTTATGATACAGATAGATTTTTGTTTTGTTGTTTTCTTAGTAAAAAAGAAGGGCTCTTTTTTAGTTAAGTGAAAAGGATCTCGATCTGTGATTCTTTAAATATCCGGATGATCCATTCCGGTAAGGATAAGGTAAGAACTGTTCGTTGGATAGAATAGAATGGATTCAAAAAAAAAAATAATACTTTTCTTATTTTTTATTTTGAGTTCTTTCTGTTACCTAAAAGAAAGAATGCTATTAAGTAAAAGCAAAGACCTTAATTTTACTTTACACTAATTTTTTTTTACTTCATTTTTTCTTTCTTTTGTTACTCCTGTTATTCCAGTCTAAGAACTATGAAAAGTTTCTAACTAACAAAAAAATGCTAATCTTTTCATTGGCATAGTTTATTTGTTGGAGAAGAGTCGATTCTTCTCATTTCAGGATTGCTCATCTCGAGTTCTCTGTTAAGGATGTAAATTCAATAATAAATAAGTCTTAAGCAAACCATTTTATTCCTCTTTTCAAACTATGTTTCATTCATATGATAGAATATGGGTTTTAATAAATTGGATCCGTGCAGAGTCTTACCCGCTAAATACTTATTTCTTTTATCCATATTTCTCCATAGATAGCAAGTTTGAATTAGTATACAAAACCAATGACTATTCATGATTCCATCCATATTGGATCAATTCTCGATACCACTTTGCAATGAAATTAGAGGAATGTTATGGTAAAACTTCGTTTAAAACGATGTGGTAGAAAGCAACGTGCGACTTGAAGGAGATGATCGATTGTGGATTTTGCTATCCACCATTTTCCATAGTAATGAAAATGCTCTTGGCTCGACATAGTCTGTTCTATTTGTCCCGAACCAAATTTGCGTTGGGTTGTTTGTAAGTAAATAGTACACGATGGAGCTCGAGAAGACAGAATTGATTTTTTATCAAGGGAAAGAATCTAGGGTTAGTGAAAACTAATAAATTAGGCCAACTTTGTCAGTCTATCCTTAATATAGAAATTGAAAGGTTAAAATAAGAAAAAGTCTAATTTTGGAAGATTGGAAAACTTTTTTTTGATTAAAAGTCTATCAGAATCAATTGTTCATATTCGATTTCTCTAGAAAAGGAAAATGCTTTATTGAAGGAAATAAGAAAAAAAGAAAGGGTATGTTGCTACTCTTTTGAAAGAAAAAAGAATAGGAATTCCCGAAGTAATGTCTAAACCCAAGGATTTCACAAATCAAAGATAAAGGATTCCGGAACAAGTAAACATGATTTTCAACCATCTCAACAATAGAATTAGATCAGAATAAGGAATAAAAGTCAATTTGTTGGAGATGAGATAAAGAAAAGAGTTTAGAGACGACTCAAAAATTTTGGAAGGATTTCTCTTTTGAATTCTGTCAGTCAAAATTAGCCAACTTGAGTCATGAGTATAAATGAAATTTGTTTTTTCTTCTATAAGGAAATTAATGCAAGTCATAGTCGAATTTCTATCTACTTGTATTATAGATAGAAATTCGAATCATTTTCTCGAGCCGTATGAGGAGAAAACCTCCTATACGTTTCTAGGGGGGGCATTGTTTATCTACATCTATCCCAATAAGCTGTCTATCGAATCGTTGCAATTGATGTTCGATCTCGAAGAGAAGGAAGAGATCTTCAAAAAGTAGGTTTTTATGATCCGATAAAGAATAAAACTTGTTTAAATGTTCCAGCTATTCTCTATTTCCTTGAAAAAGGTGCTCAACCTACAAGAACTGTTTATGATATTTTAAGCAAAGCAGAATTCTTTAAAAATAAAGAAAGAACTTTGAGTTAATTGAAGAACTAAATGAATAAAAAATAAATAATTAAGGGAGGGTCATTAATATCCCTTAATTATTTAGACAGAAGTTGCCTCTTTTTTAGTCCTATTTTTTTGCTGCATTTATGTCGTGCCAATCCAACAAAAGCCCTTATTTAATTTCCTTATTTGTATCTAATTGATTTTCTTACCATTGTATTTCTATTGACAAAGGTCGATTGAACAAATAGAATTTGTAGCTAGATGGGTCTCTTTATCGTCACTCCATATTAGGTATTTCTGTCTACACTTTGCTCAAACGATAGGGTTACTCCCCCTCCTTGCATGTACTTTCATATAAGATTTTTCTATTTAAATGCTAAAAAAAAAGTTAAATGCTAAAAAAATAAGAATTTTGCTATTCTAATTGGGACCGCTCCTTTTTTTTAACCTTAGTGAAATTTAACCGATCTGTTTATTTTGGTATTTGGGTGTTTTTAATGGGTGATAAAATCTTTCTTTTGATGTCTTGCTAATTCAATATTTTGCCAGGAGCGTCCGGTGGAATTCTATCGATTTTTGGATTTCGATCGTATCTAAGATCCTATTTTATTTATCTGGGTTGCTAACTCAATGGTAGAGTACTCGGCTTTTAAGTGCGACTATGATCTTTTACACATTTGGATGAAGCAACAAATTCGTCCAGACTCTTGGTAGAGTCTAGAAGACCACGACTGATCCTCAAAGGTAATGAATGGAAAAAATAGCATGTCGTAATAAAATCAATTTTTTTTTTTGAATAAAAAAATTCTGATTTTCTGGGTCTAGTGAATAAATGGATAGAGCTTGGCTCTAATTCTGGTAAAATAAAAAGCAACGAGCTTAACTTCTTAATTGAAATGATTCCCCGATCTAATTAGACGTTAAAAATAGATTAGTGCCCGATGCGGGGAGTTGGGTTTTCCTATCGGTAGACCCTTTTATTTATTTATTTTTAGAAATCCTAATTATTCTTGATTATGGATTGAAAAGGAATGTTATCAATTGAATGTGTAAAAGAAGCGGTATATTGATAAAGAGACTGTATTCCAAAGTCAAAAGAGCGATTGGCCTGCAAAAATAAAAGATTTGTTCTTTTTTTATAATTAGAACAAACATAAACAAATTAGATAGAAAAGGGGCAGAAAAAGATCTATGGATTAGACTCCCTTTCTTTTCAGGGTTTGTTTTAAAAAATGTAACACCCTGTTATGACCATATTGCACTATGTATCATCATTTGATAAATCGAGAAATGCTTTTTTCTCTGATTCAAGTAGAAATTCAAATGGCAAAATTCGAAAGGTATTCAGAAAAACAGAAATCTCGTCAACAATACTTCGTTTACCCACTTCTCTTTCAGGAATATATTTATGCATTTGCCCATGATTATGTATTAAATGGTTCCGAATCTGTGGAAATTATTGGTTGTAATAACAAGAAATTTAGTTCACTACTTGTGAAACGTTTAATTATTCGAATGTATCAGCAGAATTTTTGGATTAATTCGGTTAATCATCCTAACCAAGATCGATTGTTGGATCACAGCAATCATTTTTATTCAGAGTTTTATTCTCAGATTCTATCTGAGGGGTTTACAATCGTTCTAGAAATCCCATTCTCGCTAGGACAACTATCTTGTCCGGAAGAAAAAGAAATACCAAAGTTTCAAAATTTACGATCTATTCATTCCATATTTCCCTTTTTAGAAGACAAATTTTTGCATTTACATTATCTATCACATATAGAAATACCCTATCCTATCCATTTTGAAATCTTGGTTCAACTCCTTGAATACCGGATCCAAGATGTTCCATCTTTGCATTTATTGCGATTCTTTCTCAACTATTATTCGAATTGGAATAGTCTTATTACTTCAATGAAATCCATTTTTCTTTTGAAAAAAGAAAATAAAAGACTATCTCGATTCCTATATAACTCTTATGTATCAGAATATGAATTTTTCTTGTTGTTTCTTTGGAAACAATCTTCTTGCTTACGATTAACATCTTCTGGAACCTTTCT